CTCTTCGAGAATGTATCACTTTGGGAATTCCAACGATTTGTTTAATCGATACAAATTGTGACCCCGATCTCGCGGATATTTCGATTCCAGCCAACGATGACGCTATAGCTTCAATCCGACTAATTCTTAACAAATTAGTATTTGCAATTTGTGAGGGTCGTTCTAGCTATATACGAAATTCTTGATTAATAATAAGATTAAGTAAATTTTTTGGGGAACTCCATATAATCGATTTATTGAATCGGTTATTATTCTTGACTAGCATAAAAGAGCTAAAAACCGGAGATTTTCTGTGATTAGTTGATATTTTAAATATATAATTCAAGTAGGCAAATCGAAAAAAAAAAAAGATGGTTGAATCAAAATAATTCCTTTTTAAGTTCTATTTCTTTCAGAGGGTAATATGAATGTTCTATTATGTTCTATCAAAACACTAAAAGGTTTATACGATATATCCGGTGTGGAAGTAGGCCAACATTTCTATTGGCAAATAGGAAGTTTCCAAGTCCATGCGCAAGTACTTATTACTTCTTGGGTCGTAATTGCTATTTTATTAGGTTCAGCCATTCTAGCTGTTCGTAATCCACAAACCATTCCTACTGATGGTCAGAATTTCTTTGAATATGTTCTTGAATTCATTCGAGACGTGAGCAAAACTCAAATTGGAGAAGAATACGGTCCATGGGTTCCCTTTATTGGAACTATGTTTCTATTTATTTTTGTTTCGAATTGGTCAGGGGCTCTTTTACCCTGGAAAATTATACAGTTACCTCACGGGGAGTTAGCCGCACCCACAAATGATATAAACACGACCGTTGCTTTAGCTTTACTTACTTCAGTAGCATATTTTTATGCGGGCCTTACAAAAAAGGGATTGAGTTATTTCGGTAAATATATTCAACCAACGCCAATCCTTTTACCTATTAACATCTTAGAAGATTTCACAAAACCGTTATCGCTTAGTTTTCGACTTTTCGGAAATATTTTAGCTGATGAATTAGTAGTTGTTGTTCTTGTTTCTTTAGTACCTTTAGTAGTTCCTATACCAGTCATGTTCCTTGGATTATTTACAAGCGGTATTCAAGCTCTTATTTTTGCAACCCTAGCTGCGGCTTATATAGGCGAATCCATGGAAGGTCATCATTGACTAGTTTCCAACACAGTCTTTTTTAGCTTAGCCTGACGCAATGTATGCGCCGTTTGAGGTAATCCACTTAGGGAAGATAAATAGACAAATAAGGTATAAATCAAGATATAGACGATCTAGAGTAATTGTAAAAAAGGTTACGATATTTTTTAATTGTAAAAAAAATATGGATTGGTTTGCGTAGGAATGGGGGGTCGAACTAGGTGTATATAATCTAATCGCTATAAGAAAACTCTTGTAAATCTTTCGAAGAATGATTCGAGAATCCCGATGACTTTAAGATACAATAAAGATACAATATTTGGTTTACGGTATGGGGGAAAAACACGTATATGTGATATTAGACATTAACTTAGGTATATAGGAACTAAAAAAAATATATCTAATTTGTCTTACTATTGTGAATTTGGATAGGGATTTCAATAGAAACCTTTCTATTTCGTCGGTAATTGTGACTTGAATATTGGTTGATTGTATCATTAACTATTTCTTTATTTTTGTTTTGGCGCGAGGAACTTATCATGAATCCACTGATTTCTGCCGCTTCCGTTATTGCTGCTGGATTGGCTGTCGGGCTTGCTTCTATTGGACCTGGGGTTGGTCAAGGTACTGCTGCGGGACAGGCTGTAGAAGGGATCGCGAGACAACCAGAGGCGGAAGGAAAAATACGGGGTACTTTATTACTTAGTCTAGCTTTCATGGAAGCTTTAACAATTTATGGGTTAGTTGTAGCATTAGCTCTTTTATTTGCGAATCCTTTTGTTTAATCCTAAAAACACATATTTTTATTTATTTCCGTAAGATTTGTTGATCTTGTTTTTTCGAATTATTTTAATATTTAATTCCTACAATTTAATTACTTAGGAACAACAACCCACGGAAATCCCTGGTTTAAGAATGAGGATCCAACTAACTTTTTCCTTTACCTTCTTAGTCCAATGGACGAACTTTTTTTAGGAAGTATTGCAATTGTATTGTAACAAACGAGGTATTTCGCAACTGACCTGTATAAGACCTGGTACCGAATTCGAATCGAACTAATTCGAATCGAATAAGTATCAAGCTTATTGGAAATTTCCAATACTTGGAAATTTCCAATTGAAAAAAAAAATCCATTAAAATTCATTTCTAATATCAATATATTTTTTTGACTCAATTTACTATTTTCTATTTAGAAATAGTGAAAGTCATAATAAAAGAATACAATTAAAGAATAGAAATAAAAAAAAATTAAGTAGTCTATCTATAACTAGAAGAAAGCTATAACTATAAGAAAGAGGAGATCATATGAAAAATGTAACCGATTCTTTCCTTTCCTTGGGTTATTGGCCATCCGCGGGGAGTTTCGGGTTT